ATAGACGGGGTTAACAATTTGGATAATATATCTAAACCCAACCCTTCCTGATTGAAGAAAGGAATTCCTACGGCCCCAACGAATAACGTAAATAAAACCAATACAAGCATGGGAAATAGCATAGTATTGTCCGACTCATGGGGATATGAGAAAGTTTTTTTAGTGCCAAAATGAGTAATACTAATAAAAGGCTGCACCATGCTTCTTACATTTTCATTACTATCAATTCGATAGGTGTTTAAAAAAGGAGCCCCTTCGTTGTTTTTCATCATTAATAAATCGAATAAACGAAAGTTTGTTTTCATAATTTTAGGTCCTTCTTTCTCTTTACCCCATAGAGACATTGAATAGAATGAGCTGCTTTTTTTGCCACTGTAATTTTGAAAATAAACGTTTAAATGTCCTTCAAAAGTAAGTAAATAGATGCGAAACATATAAAAGGCGGTTAATCCTGCCGTAGAATACGCTATTATTGCAAAAATCGGTGAATACAACCAACTATCATTAAGAATTTCATCTTTGGACCAAAAACAAGCAAGAGGTGGAATACCACAAAGAGAAAGTGTACCTAATAAAAAAGAAGTTTTTGTAATTGGTACATGTTTTCTTAAACCGCCCATAAGAACCATATTCTGACTTTTATCTGGAGAATATCCAACAATAGCTTCCATCGAGTGAATAATAGATCCAGATCCTAAAAACAACAATGCTTTCGAATAAGCATGAGTAATCAAATGAAATAAAGCAGCTCGATAAGAACCCATACCTAAAGCTAACATCATATAACCCAATTGAGACATTGTAGAATAAGCTAAACCTCTCTTAATATCTTTTTGAGCAAGAGCTAAAGTAGCTCCTAAAAATAATGTTATTATACCTATCAAAGATATTATATTTAATATATAAGGGATAACTATAAAAAGAGGAAGAAGCCTAGCTACAAGAAAAATTCCTGCTGCTACCATGGTAGCAGCATGTATAAGAGCGGAAATAGGGGTAGGCCCTTCCATGGCATCGGGTAACCAGACATGAAGGGGAAATTGGGCAGATTTAGCAACTGCGCCGGCAAATAATAGGAAGGCACAGAAAGTAACAAATAAGGGATTAACTTCATTATTAGAAACTAAATTAGTGAATATTTCAAACAAATCCTGAAATTCAAAACTACCTGTTATCCAATAAAAACCTAAAATTCCTAATAATAACCCCAAATCCCCAACGCGATTAGTTACAAACGCTTTTTGACAAGCATTCGCCGCACTGGGTCGAGTGAACCAAAAACCGATTAATAGATAAGAACACATTCCAACCAATTCCCAAAAAATATAAATTTGTATTAGATTAGAACTAGTAACTAATCCCAACATTGAAGTATTGAAAAAACTCATATAAGCAAAAAATCTCACATATCCTCGATCATGAGACATATAATTGTCACTATAAATAAGGACCATAACCCCAACACTAGTGATTAAGATTGACATAATAGAAGTAAGTGGATCAACCAAGGAGCCGAACTCTAACGAAAAATCATTATTGATGGTCCAAGACCATATATATTGATAGACAGAATTGTTATTTAGTTGCTGAATAAATAAATGGGCTGAAAAAATCATAACTATACTTAATAATAAAACACTCGGAAAAGCCCACATACGGCGAAGATTTTTAGTTGCCGTTGGAAAAAGTAGAAGTCCTGCTCCTATTAACATAGGAACTGGAAGTGGAATGAACGGTATGATCCATGAATATTGATATGTATATTCCATATAAAAATAAATAAAAAAATAATCTTAATTAATTGTTTCTGATTCACCAGTTCTTAATTTCTTTTCTTTTGAAAGCGGTCGATTAATAAAAAATTAAGATATATAAAATAAAACTTAAATATAATTTAATTTTCCAGCCTTAATTATTTGGAATCTTTCCAAACTACTTCAAATATTTCAAATGAAGATGAAGAATTAGGGTTAGTCAAATGATATAAACAAGTTACGAGCGAAAAAAAATATGTACTTTATTTATTATTAATATTGAATTGTTAATATGAAATTCAAATTGTTAAATAAAATTTTATGAAGATAAAAACGAAAAATTGCAATTTGGATCTAATTATTACGTATTACAATAATTTATTTATATCTATAGAGCAAGGCTAAATAATGACAGCAAAAAGGTAGTTAATAGGAATCATAGGGCCCATAACTTGACTCATAAAATCTATTTCCCATAAAAAAACCTATTTATTTCAGTTTGGTTCGGTTATTCACAATCATTAACGGATTTTTTTAGAACTAATTGATTGTCTTCGATTACAATTAGAATAAAAGCTATTTGTAGGAAATGCTTTGCTATCCCACACTTAAAATAAAAACGGAGGGGCAAAAAAAAAATGGCTTTTAGTTTTCGAAAGTGGTTTGTATATTTTAATCAATTAACTACTAGGATCATTCGAGTTTAAAAATTAAAATTGAGTATCCTCTTTCTTCGAACTTGACCCATTTTTTTTAATATAATAAAAAAAGAAAAAATTATTACAGTTTTTTTTATTTTATTAAGTTTTTTATTAAGCAGGAGAGGGATTGAGTTTTTAAACCTTTCCATGTATTTTATTACATGTAAGAATGTAACATGACAAAAATAGAAAGTAAAGACCAAAAACCCTTTTTTTTTTTTTATTTTATCAACCTCAATCTATTCTATTTGGCATAGTAAATCTTATTGTTTTTAGTAATATTTTAAACAATTTTTCCAAACACTTTTTATAATGAGGGGAGTTCAATTTATAAAATAGCTAGCTAGAGATATAGTAAAGAACAATTGATTTTGAACAATAGATGTCTTTCACATCCAACCGATGAACCGATTCTAATTTTAAAATGGCAGTTCCAAAAAAGCGCACCTCTAGTTCAAAAAAACGTATTCGTAAAAATATTTGGAAAAGGAAAGGCTATTGGGCAGCATTGAAAGCTTTTTCATTAGCGAAATCTCTTTCTACTGGTAACTCAAAAAGTTTTTTTTGTGTGACAAATAAATAATCAAACAATAAACTAAATAATGTGAATCGGTCTAATTCAAAAAATAATCTAATTTTTGTTCTAACTTATTTCGAAAGTTTTTTTATAAAATTTCGAAGTTATCAAGACACTCTAAATAATATTAATCTAATAATAATGGATAATAATCTAAATTACTATTTCATTTTTATTAAACAAAATGATTTCCATTCTCTAATGTTTTAACCTGATCAATAACAATATAAAATGGAATTCATTTTGTTTTGTTATTTTTTTAGTAGAAATTTGAATTCGGTTGTCTACCGAATTTAAAAAATGAATGGTATTCGTTTGTTTTAAAAAGGAATAAACGCAAGCACAAGGTTTCACCTTTTAGTATGTTTTATCATTTTCAAGATGGGGATTCTCACCTTCCCCATCGACTTGACTCGATAATCAATTTATTTTTTAGTTCTAGCCATGGATTAAAGTCAAAATTATCTAGTTACAAATGTCCATTTTATTTTCAGGAGACCAACCTTAAAGTAATAAACTACGAAATGAAAATGAAAAACCCCGTTGTTAGTTAAGTTAAAAAAACGGATACTCTAAAATATAAAATAAAGAATAAAAAAAAGATAAGATTATAAGAATAATTTATATTATTAATGAAAACGTTTAGATTAAATGCCTAATTTTGAAACAAATTTTTAGTCATTAATTGAATGTTTTCTAAAAAAATATTGAATTAACCTCCCCTCAATCTCGACGATTTAATAAAAATAGGTTATTATGAGTTCGAATAAGCCGCTATGGTGAAATCGGTAGACACGCTGCTCTTAGGAAGCAGTGCTAGAGCATCTCGGTTCGAGTCCGAGTGGCGGCATGGCTTTTTTTTCTAAAAGAGTAAGCCCTATAATGAATTCAATTCCCTATTTCAATTCCTATAATTGAGGCCTCCCTTTTAATAAAATTTATGATATTTTCAACTTTAGAGCGTATATTAACTCATATATCCTTTTCGATCATTTCAATTGTAATTACAATTCATTTAATAACTTTATTCGTCGATGAAATCGTAGGACTATATGATTCATCAGAAAAGGGCATGATAGCTACTTTTTTCTGCATAACCGGATTATTAGTTACTCGTTGGATTTATTTTGGGCATTTACCGTTAAGCGATTTATATGAATCATTAATTTTTCTGTCGTGGGGTTTTTCCATTATTCATATGATTCCGTATTTTAAAAAACATAAAAACCACTTAAGCGCAATAACGGCGCCAAGTGTTATTTTTACCCAGGGTTTTGCTACTTCAGGTCTTTTAAATGAAATGCATCAATCTGCAATATTAGTACCGGCTCTCCAATCGCATTGGTTAATGATGCACGTAAGTATGATGGTGTTGGGCTATGCAGCTCTTTTGTGTGGATCATTATTATCATTAGCTCTTCTAGTCATTACATTTCGAAAATTCCTAAGGATTTTTAGTCAAAGCAAGAGTTTATTAACTGAGCCATTTTCCTTTGGTGAGATTCAATACGTGAATGAAAGAAACAATGTGTTAAAAAGCACTTCTTTGATTTCTTCTCAAAATTATTACAGATATCAATTAATTCAACAATTGGATCGATGGAGTTATCGTATTATTAGTTTAGGATTTATCCTTTTAACCATAGGTATTCTTTCGGGAGCAGTATGGGCTAATGAAGCATGGGGATCCTATTGGAATTGGGATCCAAAAGAGACTTGGGCCTTTATTACTTGGACCATATTTGCGATTTATTTACATATTAGAACAAATAAAAATTATGAAACTGAAAATTCTGCAATTGTGGCCTCAATGGGCTTTCTTATAATTTGGATATGCTATTTTGGGGTTAATCTATTAGGAATAGGGTTGCATAGTTATGGTTCATTTACATTACCTTCTAATTTAATTGAATAAAGTACTTGATAACCAGAAGCCTAGGGCAGCATACGTATAGATATGAAACCCTTATGTAAACCATCAAGAACCATTTGAATCATTCCATTTCCATTACTTGATTCAAATGGTTCTCAAAATGTTAAAAATATCTGGTTATATAGTTATAATAGAATTCCAATTTTTTATTTAACTTAAAAGCAGAAAAAGACTTTTTTTGTCCAATGAACGATTTTTAAAGTTATCGGATTTTTTATTTTAGTTTATTGACAAAAACTATCTATAAAAAAAATTTGATAGAATAGCTTCGACCTTGTCAACTGATAATGAGAAAACGAAATCGGGATAAATACCAATACCTATTACAGGTAAAAGGATAGAAATCGAAATAAATAACTCGCGCGGTCCAGAATCAAAAAAATAAGAATTTGGGGCATTAAAAAGCTTGTATCCATAGAACATCTGGCGTAACATAGATAATGAATAAATAGGAGTTAATATCATTCCAATTGCCATTACAAAAGTAATTAATATTTTTGTCATTAAAAGATATTTTTGGCTAGTAAGTATTCCAAAAAAAACTACCAATTCGGCAACAAAACCGCTCATGCCCGGTAATGCAAGCGAAGCCATTGATAAGATACTGAAAGTCGTGAATATTTTTGGAATTGAGATAGCCATTCCGCCCATTTCGTCGAGATAAACAAGTCGTATTCTATCATAACTCGTTCCGGCCAAGAAAAAAAGTGCAGCACCAATAAATCCGTGAGAAATTATTTGTAAAATGGCCCCATTGAGCCCTGTATCGCTTATAGAACCAATTCCTATAATTATGAAACCCATATGAGATACAGAAGAATAGGCTATTCTTTTTTTTAAATTACGCTGACCAGGAGATGTTAAAGCTGCATAGATAATTTGAATTGTGCCTACTATAATCAACCAGGGAGAAAATATAGAATGGGCGTGGGGTAATAATTCCATGTTGATCCGAACCAACCCATATGCTCCCATTTTTAATAAGATTCCGGCTAAAAGCATACAAGTACTATAATGTGCCTCTCCATGGGTGTCTGGTAACCATGTGTGTAGGGGTATGATCGGTGATTTGACAGCAAAGGCAATAAGAAATCCAATATAGAATATTATTTCCAGTGCTACAGGATACGATTGATTAGCTGATGTTTCAAAATTTAATGTCGGTTCATTGGAGCCGTATAAACCAATACCTAGAACTCCTATTAACAAAAAAACAGAACCCCCAGCAGTGTACAAAATAAATTTTGTAGCTGAATACAAACGTTTCTTTCCACCCCACATGGATAGAAGTAGATAAACGGGAATTAATTCTAACTCCCACATGATGAAAAAAAGTAAAAGGTCTTGAGAAGAAAAAGGTCCTATTTGACCGCTATACATTGCTAACATTAGGAAATGGAATAGTCGGGAATCTCGAGTAACGGGCCAAGCCGCTAAAGTAGCTAAAGTTGTGATAAATCCTGTCAGTAAAATGGGTCCTATAGAAATTCCGTCTATTCCCAATCTCCAGTAAAAATCAAAAAAATCGATCCATTTATAATTTTCCGTTAGTTGCATTAACGGATCATCCAATTGGAAACGATAACCGAATGCATAGGTTGTTAAAAGGAGTTCCAATATGCATATACATATAGTATACCACCTTATTACCTTATTTCCTCTATGAGGAAGAAAGAAAATTAAGGAGCCCGCGAATATTGGCAAAACTACAACTAGCGTTAACCAAGGAAAATTATTCATAGTAAAAACAAAATAAACTTGGACCAGAAAAACCCGTGCCCGAAATAAATATATTTTGAGCGCGGGTTTTTGTCGGTAAAGGTAAAAAAATCAAATGTATTCGAGTAGGGTTTTCTGGAACGTATTAATAAGCTAGACCCATACTTCGAGTTGTTTCATGCCATAAATAAACGCGAACACTCAAGAAATCCGTTGGACAGGCGGATTCACATCTCTTACAACCGACACAGTCCTCTGTTCTTGGAGCAGAAGCGATTTGCTTAGCTTTACATCCGTCCCAAGGTATCATTTCTAATACATCAGTTGGGCAGGCTCGCACACATTGAGTACACCCTATACACGTATCATAAATCTTTACTGAATGTGACATTGGATCTATAAATTTTTAAACGTCAGAAATTTTCGATCTAGTAAACTTGTAAATGAGTCATATATTTAGACACCAGATGAATCAATAATTTACCAGAAATTTTGAAGCAATCTACTTCTGGATCGACTCGTACGATAGAGCCAAGATACTTTGATTTCTTACATTTTCTAAAATATGCATTAGATTTAATGTATGGTCATGTTAATTTGAATTTATGAATATTGTAATTTCTATGATTAATACTACTTATTCAACAAATTCGATTGATTGATACGAGTTGATTTTCTGTTACGATAAATTGACGAAACAATAGCCGGTCCAATAGCTGCTTCAGCGGCGGCAATAGCTATAACAAAAATTGAGAAAATATTTCCTTTTAATTGCCGGCTATCAAAAAAATCAGAAAATGTTACGAAATTCATATTAACCGCATTCAGTATAAGTTCAAGACACATAAGGGCTCTAACCATATTTCGGCTTGTGATCAATCCATAGATACCGATAGAAAATAAGTAGGCACTCAAAACAAGTACATGCTCGAGCATCATTGACTAACTCCTTATCAATTTTGATTCATTTCAATATGAACTGAACAACAACCCAACAGATTCAATTGACTAGAATATAAAGTGCGGAACAATTGTATTAGTAATACTAAATAAAAGAGTTTTTATTTTGACTTTTAGACCTAACCAATTTAAAAATGGAAGATAAAAAAATGTAATAACACAGAACAGAGTTGAATTTTGATTACTGTTGGTAATTCTAGAGATTTATTACTGGCGTGCTACGGCAATTGCGCCTATTAAAGCGACTAAAAGAATTATCGAAATGAATTCAAACGGAAGAAAAAAATCGGTTGATAAATGAATTCCAATTTGTTGACTATTACTTATCAAATCTTGCTCTATAATCTGGTTTGATCTTGTAGTCCAAATAATCCCGTACCATGACGTATCCGTAATAGTAATCATTAGTAAAACAAAAATACTTGTACAAACCGGCAAAGTAATCCCATCCCCAATAGTCCAAAGATTAAAATCTTTATAATATTCTGAATCATTCATAAACATCACAGCAAATACAATTAAAACATTTATAGCTCCGACGTAAATAAGAAGTTGTGCAGCAGCTACAAAATAGGAGTTTAATAGAATATAGAATAAGGATATACAAACAAGAACCAGTCCCAATGAAAAGGCAGAATAAATGGTGTTGGTAAATAATACCACACCTATACCTCCTAGTATAAGACCCGATCCCAGAAAGACTAAAAGAAAGTCATGTATTGGTCCAGGCAAATCCATTATATGTAAAATAAGAGATAAATAAATCGAAATATTTTTCATGACTTTATTGAGACCCGACCAGAAATTTTTTTTAATAATTTTTGAGAAATTCCTAATTAAATCCTAAGAGATGTGACTAAATGTAGGTACAATTATTGAGCTAATTTTATTCTTTATCTGAAAGAATAGTTCTAATCCGAAATTTTTTATTTCGAAATATATACAGATATATTAATTAATAGATTTTCAATCAAAATTAAGACTCGATTCTTAGCAACCAATTAATAATTGGAATTTGTAATTATTGACCAAACAAAACGAAAGAACCTTTATTTCTTTAAATTAAATCAAAACCAAACCTTAGTATTGTTAAAGTAATTGGAATTTATTCTTGAATCAAGAGATTTACTTATTTTTTATTTGAGGCGAATTAAAAATTGTTCGAATTGTATAATCGTCAATTACTGACATTGGTAAACGACCCAAAGCAATTTGATTATAATTTAATTCGTGACGATCATAAGTAGAAAGTTCATATTCTTCAGTCATTGATAAACAATTTGTTGGACAATACTCAACACAATTACCACAAAATATACAGATTCCGAAATCAATACTGTAATTTAGTAATCGTTTCTTTCGAATATCTGTTTCCAATTTCCAATCAACAACGGGTAGATCTATAGGACATACACGAACGCATACTTCACAAGCAATACATTTATCAAATTCAAAATGAATTCGACCGCGGAAACGCTCCCCGGTAATTAATTTTTCATAAGGATATTGAATAGTTACGGGTAAACGATTTGCGTGAGATAAAGTAATCATGAAACCTTGACCGATGTACCTTGCAGCCCGTACTGTTTGTTGACCATAATTCATGAACCCAGTTACCATAGAAAACATATCGTGAATATATATATGAATAATTTTATGTTTGTTTATTTCTCTTGTTTGAGACAAATTGTGAATATAGAATATCGCTTTACAGCGAAAAGAGTTGGGAAGAAGTTGTTAATAATAGATTACCGAGAGAGATCGGTAAAAGAAATTTCCACCCAAGATTTAATAGTTGGTCCATTCTTAGCCTCGGCAAAGTCCATCTTGTTGTTATAGGAATGAACAAGAACAAATAAGTTTTAGTTAATGTAATAAAGATACCAATCGTCGCTTCAAAGACTCCACCCAATTTATTTATTTCAAAAAACTCAGAAACATATATGTCTGGAATAGAGATATTCCAGCCTCCCAAGTAAAGAACTGTTACAAATAATGAAGAAACTAATAGGTTTAGATAAGAAGCAACATAAAATAAACCAAATTTTATACCCGAGTATTCGGTTTGATAACCTGCTACTAATTCTTCTTCTGCTTCTGGTAAATCAAAAGGTAATCTCTCACATTCTGCTAGGGAAGAGATGAGAAAAATGATAAACCCTATAGGCTGACGCCATAAATTCCAGCCCCCCAAACCATATTTTGATTGCGCCTCAACTATATCAATTGTACTTGAACTGTTAGATAATCATAGTCGGTGATACCATCACTGTTATCATCGCTATTACAGAACCGTACATGAGATTTTCATCTCATACGGCTCCTTGAAGGCCATAAATAAATCTAAGGACCGGGTAAGTATTATTTTATCTTGATACGTTTGTAGGATGGATAAGGTCAAACCTTATTGGACGGTCCAAAATTAGACCAAAAGAATTCTGTCTGTTATAATTATTAGTTTTATATAATTATTATTTTAATAATAATAAAAAAAAAAAAAAAAACAAAGTACTTCTGAATTGATCTCACCCCTTCTTTAAAAAATTTGAATTCTTCTTTGTTGAGTAATAACTTAATGCTTCAATAAAATACTTCTTGTATAAATATAACTAACCCGTCGTTTTTACTTACGAAAAAGAGTTCCATATTAATTCATGAATTATGATACATATTCTATATATATATGAATATAGAATATGAAAAAGGATAGATAAAAAAGATATTTTTTTTATTGGAATTGGGTTTCTTTCTCTTTTTTTTTTTTTTTCGTTCCTATTCTTCTTTCTATTTCTTAAAAAAAGAGGGCTTACAAAATAAAGGATTTTTTCGTTTCCCAATAGTTATATATTTAATCGGTGGATAGGAGCATACTCTGGATTGGAATCGTGCCTTGGGGAGTACTGCCTAATAATTTCTACCAACTTTAAGCCCCAATTAGTATTCGTTGTTTGTATATTATGTAAAAAAGCCCTTTTGGATAATTTACATAATTTCCATTACAAATCCGTTACATATCTTGGTGTTTCTAACCATCCACTTGTTTAACCCTCCGTTATGATAATACATGTATGTTAATCCATACAAATGATAGTGAAAACTCAATACGGTGGATCTTTTGAGCCCGCTTCAAGTCAGGATGACTAATCAACCAATCTTGGGGTAAACGATTTCTTATGTTTATGTTTATTTTCGCTTAACTCTTTAACTCTTATACATGGAAAATGAGACTCAATATTTTTACTGCGAATTTATATATTATATATTCTAAATTATATAATATATATAAGCTGTTTTCTTTCACTCATATAACTATTTGATTTAATTTTTCAATTCGAATAATGAATAAAAAAAAAAAATGAAGATATCTAACCCTACTCAATTCATTCCACCGCTTTCTTAGAAAGGAAGAATAGAGAAAAGTTTATGTCTATAATATATATATCAACGAATCACACGTAGAGATATTGATAACACACATAAAGTTAATGGTATTTCATAACTAATTGATTGAGCAGCAGCTCGTAGACCACCTAAAAAGGAATATTTATTATTTGACCCGTATCCTGACATAAGAAGTCCGATGGGAGCAATACTTGAAATGGCAATCCATAAAAAAACACCAATATTGAGATCCGCTAAAACAAGGTGATACCCAAACGGAACTACTAAATAGCTTAGTAAAATGGATATAACTGCTATGGATGGACCAATACTGAATAAACGAGTATCCCCTCTAGATGGAAAAAGATTTTCTTTGAAAAGAAGTTTTGTCCCATCTGCTAGAGCTTGAAGAACTCCCAAAGGGCCGGCGTATTCAGGTCCAATACGTTGTTGTATTCCCGCGGATATTTCTCTTTCTAACCATACAATTACCAGTACACCTATTGTGATTCCCAATACAAGAGTCAAAATAGGAATAAGTAACCATATAATTCCATAGACCCCCCTTAAAAATTCCAATCTAGAAAAAGAATCGATATCTTGTACTTCTAGTGTATCAATTATCATTTCAACGATCAACTTCTCCCATAATGATATCTATACTACCTAGTATTGTCATAATATCAGCCAATTTCATTCTTTTAACTAACTGAGGAAGAATTTGCAAATTGATAAAACCCGGTGGTCGAATTTTCCATCTCCAAGGAAAACCACCCCGATCCCCTATCAGAAAAATACCCAATTCGCCTTTTGGAGCTTCGACTCGCACATAAAGTTCTTGTTTTGGCAATTCAAACGTAGGAGAAGGTTTTTTACTAATAAAGCGATATTCAAAATCATTCCATTCTGGATTCCTTTCTCTATCAAAGTATCGGATTTCTAAATTCTCATATGGCCCCCCCGGAATTCCTTCGAGAGCCTGTTGAATAATTTTTACAGATTCCATCATTTCACCAATTCGGACTAGATAACGAGCTAATGAATCCCCTTCTTTTTGCCACTGTACTTCCCAATCAAATTCGTCATAACACTCATACTGATCGACTTTACGAAGGTCCCATTGTATTCCGGACGCCCGCAACATTGGTCCTGATAAACCCCAATTTATTACCTCCTCTCGACCAATAATGCCTACCCCCTCGACTCGTTCTAAAAAAATAGGATTGCGCGTAATAAGTTGTTGATATTCAGCAACCCTTATTAAAAAATAATCGCAGAAATCCAAACATTTATCTATCCAGCCATGAGGGAGATCAGCCGCCACCCCTCCGATCCGAAAATAATTATGCATCATTCTCATACCGGTGGCAGCTTCGAATAGATCATATACTAATTCTCTTTCTCTGAAAATATAGAAAAAAGGAGTCTGTGCACCAATATCCGCCATAAAAGGTCCGAGCCATAACAGATGAGAAGCTATACGACTCAACTCCAACATAATTATTCTGATATAGCTGGCTCTTTTAGGTACTTGAATATTTCCCAGCTGTTCCGGCCCATTTACTGTTATTGCTTCTGTGAACATAGTAGCTAAATAATCCCAACGTGTTACATAAGGCAAATATTGTATAATTGTTCGATTTTCCGCAATTTTTTCCATCCCTCGGTGTAAATAACCCAATATTGGTTCACAGTCAATAACATCTTCACCATCTAGAGTAATGATAAGTCGAAGAACACCATGCATTGATGGATGGTGGGGACCCATATTGACTACCATCAGGTCTTTTCTTGTAGCTGGTATATTCATAGGTTTTTCCTTAATTCACTCTTTCATGAATTGAATTGCTGAAAACGAAAAAAAGTTCATTCAAATTCAAGATCTAATAAATCAAATAATTCAAAATGCTTCTTCAAATTAACGAGTTTTTGATTCACGAATATCCAACCGATTAATTAATTCTTTATAACCTATTCTATTTTTCTTTGACAAATAAGATAGCAGGCGCTGGCGTTTTCCCAGAATTTTACGTAGACCTCTCTGAGATAAATAGTCTTTTTTGTGTAATTGTAAATGTGAAGTAAGTCTTCGTATCCTATTGGTGAAACTAAATATTTGAAATTCAACAGAACCCCTGTTTTCTTCTTTTTCTTGTGAAATAACTGATATGAATGAATTTTTTACCATAAAGCGAACCCCCCCCTCTTTTTTGAAGTTTTAAGATATTTTGATTGATAGATATCTTTATTGATCAGTAATAATAATGTCACTTGTTTTAGTTTGGTATAGACAATAATCTTAATTTCGCTCTAATTTCGAATTTTATTAAATCAAATTAATCCTATTTTAATTTCAAAATTCGATTTGAAAAGGTATACAAAAGGATGGTTGTTTTCCGTACTCCAAAAAGTTAAAAACTTAGTCCTAAAATCATATGATTTTATTGATTCATTTCTAGATCGAATTGATATGTCATTGAATTAGTATCATGTATCAGAATAGAATGTAAGACAATGACTGTGTGCACCCCCTTGTCGTCATAGACCCGCTGCGATATGGGAAAGATAGCAAAAATGTACTAGTAATGAATTTTCAATCGCGGATACATATGTATCCTTACCATACCGAAACGACTGCCGTTATTGCTATCAAACCAATACCGATTCATACAAGCTAAATCTTCTAATCGATAATTGGGCCACAGAAATAACTTTAATTTAATAAGTTTCTTTTTATATCCTTTGCTTTTATCTAAAACCTGACTGTTTACCTTATTACCATTCCCCAATGCTGAATTTTTATGCATATCATTTCGATTCCTAGAATTGAAACAAATTAGAATTCTAAATTCTCTCCGAAGTCTAGGTGATAAAAGATTTTCAGGAACAAACAAATCATAATGATTTTTATCTCTATTTCCAGTCATCTTTTTATATTTGGTAATGACTTCATCAGAATTCTTATCAACATGGGTTTTTTCTCGGTATTTTTGATTAATTTTGTGTTTACTTTGATGAACCAACGAAATACCAATGGTTTGATACATAATAAATTGCCCGTCATTTTTTATAGATAGACGAATTGGTTCAATAATCAAAATTCCTCTTTTGATGAATTCTGTAAGAGTTAAATTTTTCTGAATCATCAGAATATCAAGACTCATTTCTCCCTTTTGAATAGAGGATATAGTTATTTCTCTTGGATTTATCAGTCTAAGCAGGAGACAATATACTTTGATGTTATTGATTATTTTTTTATTTAAAATATCATCCCATCGCAATTGAAAATGAAAATACCTTTTTAGTAAGAAATCAAACTCTGCTTTTGTATTGTTCTTGTATTGCTTTTTATTTTTCTGTTTTTTCATGTCCGAGCCCATATAATCTTCTTCAACATCTTTTTCTTGGTTTGAAAGAGCAGATTCAAGGTTTGCTTGGTCCGCTGATTCTTTTTGCTCTTTATTTCGTTTTTTTAATTCAAGAGATTTGTTTTCATTAGGGGATATAAAAGGATCTTTTTTTTTATTTCCTGCAATGCTTTTGTTTTCAATATCAGTAGCGTTTTCATTTATATTAGAATCTAAAAGAAGTAATTTTTTTGGTATAACCCACGGTTTCGTTTTATACAAATTATAAAGTATCAAAAATTCGGGGAAGAACCAACGTTCAAGATTTGATATGGGGCGATTTAATATTTCTTCATTCATTCCCATCCAATCCAAAAAACTTTTTTGATTGGATAAATTGATTTCTTGAGCTTGATGAATCGTGAGATAAAAAAAAAATTGCTTATTTATTTTATCCATTATTTGATAATTATTAAGTTTATCTTTAGTAAATTTTTTATTACTTTTTGGGTCAGTATCAATATTGATCCAAGCTTCAAGATTTATTTTCTTTCTAAGACAAAAATGAATAATTCTCCAATCAAAATATTTTCTATCCAGATTTTTCTCCATATTTCTAATATCATCTTGTACTGGATCATTATTGATAGGGATGATAGGAATATCTTCCATCATATAAAAAGATTTTCGTTTATTTGTGTTGGAATTCGAAAAAACTTCTTGGTTATTTTTTACGTGTAATAACAATTCATAAATTGACGAGTACTTCGTATTTTCGGAATTAATAGATTTATATGCTAACCGATCATATCTATATTGTTTTTTAAAACTCTCTTTTTCATTCAGTAATGAAGTCATTTCAAATTTTTTTAGTTTTTCGTAGTGAATAAATTTCGTCTTTTTAGATGAGTTGCCTAAATCCTTTTTTTGATTCATACAGTGGTGATTGAATCTATTTCGCCATTTTTGTGGTACTAGTCTAAACCATATAATGTGAGAAATATCATATTGATAATGATTCCTTAACCAATTTGTCCATTGATTTATTCCAGAATTCTGATGAATCTTATGTTTTAATTGAGAAAGAAAAAGTTCTTGTGTTCCAACAAAATAACCCCTTATTTCATTCTTAATAAAAGGAGCTGCTCCATTATATTGAAAGATAGATTTTAACTTATAAAAATCGAAATTAAGAAATTGGGTTTGTGCAAGTTTGTAAAATACATAGGCTTGTGAAAAGTCGGATAAGTCACACAAAGTATTTGAATTTTTATTACTAATATTAGTATTATATAGTGCCTTTTTTATAGTCGAAATAAAACGAATTAAACTTTTATCCGTTTTTTCTTGATTTGTTTCATTATTGGTAATGTATTTATTAATAATTTTTTTTATTGAGTCAAGAAACGGTTGTGTATTGATCCTAGGAATATTAATGATCCACAGAAAGATATCTATGTATATCCTTTCACCGAAAATTTTTATAAAATAATGTGATTTGCGTATTAGTCGAGCATTTTTTCTTTTTAATATCTGCCAAATATTTTTTTGTGATTCCAACCCCTTATCATCATCACTTATTTTGTTAAAACGAATATTTCGATCCGGAATTCTAAATCCGCCCTTTTTTTCATTTGTAATTTTTTCTATTTGATTTATGATCGTGTTTGTTCTATCAGTTAGATCTTGTATTTTTTTTTCTGTCAACGAAAAATTTGTCCAATTCCGAGGTATAGTTTCAATGGACGCTGGTATAGTTTCAATGGATGATTCATTAATCATTAGATTACTTATTATCAAATCTTTTTTAGTTTTACTCAATTCATCTACTTTTCTTTTTCGCAATCCAAATAATAGAATTGGATTTATTTTTGATAGTTCTTTTTTTATTTCTTTTAAAAACAGAATCCTTTTAATGACCCGTTTTTTTATTTCTTTTGAAACATTTAGAAACAACCTTGTTTTTTCTTTAAAAATTCTTAGAATTAGAAAGCATTTCTTTTTCAATTTTCTTATTTTTCTTTTGAATTCTTTAAAAATGGGTTCCAAAAATGATTCTTGTTTTCTGGGAGAATCAAAAGGGAATTCCGCTTCCATTCCAAAAATTGTTAAAAAACAAGAATCATTTTTGGAATCTTTCTTTTTCATTGGATCGTTATAAGGGGCTCGTGAGTTCGATCTATGCCAAGGTTTCAAACGAAAAGGAAATAGGATCTTAATCTGAATACCGTCTGTTAACCAGTTTTTCGGAAATTCTTTTTCTGATAATTGAACGCCATTATAGGTGCATTTAACATACATTTCTCGATTCCAATCCTTAAAATCCTCAGACCATTCGGGAAATTGAAATAATAGCATACGGGCGGTATTTTTAACTATTATCAATGAAGGCAATATAATATATTTTCTAAGAATCGATTGGGTTACTAATAAAAAACCTCTTATTACTTGAGCAAGTAAAATACTATCCCAGGCTTCCGCTATTTCTATACGTACTTTCTCCTTTCTTTTGACTTCCTCTTTTTTATCCTCTTCCCTTTTTTTCTCACTTTCTTCTGTGGTTTTCTCTTTAGAGTCCGAAATTTTGAGTTCTGTGTTTGTCCACATACCATTTCTAAAAATTTGGTTTATACGTTCGGAAATATCAAAAGAAAAAAAGGGGGATTTGTCTATTCGGTCCAAAAAGAGGGGGGAATGCACATCTGCCTCAAAGAATTTACAAGTAACTATTTTACGTCTTTGAGCACGCATAGAGCCTTTAATTAGGTCTCGACGAAAATCCGATTGTTGTGAATAACGTATCAAAGCCACTTCGTCTGTTTGATCAGTATTATTAGTTTCTTGGGTATTACTATAAGTATCAGTATTCTCTTGGTTATCAGTAAAAATAACTACACGTTTTGCTTTTCTTGAGCGAATCTGATGGTTCTCTACCCCACTCTCCTCGTTTTCTCCCTCCTGTTGTTCCAAATCGTTAATTAACTTGTATGACCATCTAGGGATTTTTTTATGTATTTCTTTTAGTGCAATAGATTTTTTTTTTATCGTTTTTTCGTTTGGAAGAGTTGTATCTGTATCAAATAAAAATTTGATAATTTTGATTCTATCTTCTGAATCAATTCTTACTT